TGGAGTTACTTTGATTTGGAAATGTAATTTGATTTGGAAACGTAAGCAAATGTAATTTGATTTGGAAACGTAAGCAAATGTAATTTGATTTGGAAACGTAAGCGAAGAAAATAAGTATTCAATAATAATCATACTAATATACTTTATCTAATAATAATATACTTTATCTACGTTTTTTTTTCGGGGGCCTACAGCCATTATGTGGCATAGGGGTTACATCCCGTAAAAAAGTGAATCGTATACCACTTTGACGAATAGCTCGTAATGCTGCGTCTCTTCCGAGACCGGGACCTTTTATCATGACTCCTGCTCGTTGCATACCTTGATCTATTACTGGACCAATAGCATCTTCTGTTGCAGTTCGAGCGGCAAAGGGTGTCCCTTTTCTCGTACCCTTGAATCCACAAGTACCGGCCGAGGACCAGGAAACCACCCGACCCCGTAGATCTGTAACCGTGACAATGATATTATGGAAACTCGCTTGAACATGAATAACTCCCTTTGGTATTCTACCTACAATCTTACGTAAACTAATACGTACATTCCTGCGTGAACCAATACGTACAATCTTACGTAAACTAATACGTACATTCCTGCGTGAACCAATACGTACATTCCTACGTGAACCAGTTCTCGGTATAGCTTTTGGCATATTGTATCATCTCATAAATATGAGTCAGAAATATATGGATATATCCATTTCATGTCAAAACAGATTCCTTATTTGATTTGTACATTGAGCCTTTTAGCGTGTCTGATTATACTTGTCTTTGTTTATGTCTCGGGTTGGAACAAATTATTCTAAGGCGCCCCCGCCTACGGATTAGTCGACATTTTTGACATCTTTTACGAACAGAAACTCTTATTTTCATATTTGTCATTCCTTATCTGAATTCTGAATCTACTTCTTGGTAGAAAATAAGTTTCTTGAAATTTTTCATCTCGAATCGTATTGAATAAAAACCAGCTAATCTTTTGAATCCTTGTTTTCGTTGTCGTTGTCGATTCGAGAAATTATACGTCCTCTGGTTGAATCATAACGACTTATTTCAATTTTTACTTTGTCTCCACGCAGTATCTTGATAGAACTACGCCGGATCTTTCCTGAAACATAACCTAGAACCAGATCTTCATTATCTAACCGAACCCGGAACATGCCATTGGGAAGCGATTCAGTAATTAAACCTTCGTGAATCCATTTTTGTTCTGTCATTGCAGGTAAAGCCCCCTTGAAGTATCAACTAATTGAGGATAAACGAGATTAAACAACTCACCCTCTTTCTTTTTTTTTTTATAAATAGGAAGAGGATCCCATTTGGATATTAAAATGATTACCATATATAACACAAAATTTCTCCGCCAATTCCTTCTAGTCGAGCCTCCCGGTCTGTCATTATACCTCGAGAAGTAGAAAGAATTACAATCCCTGTCCCACCTAAAATTCTAGGAATTTCTTGAGAGTAAGAATAGATTCGTAGACTGGGCCGACTGACCCGTTTTAAATTGAAAAATTTTCTATAAGGGCTTTTCCTATTCCTTCTATGTCGCAGGGTTACAACCAAAAAATATTTGTTTTTTTCTCGATGTTTTCTGACGTTTTCGATAAAACCTTCTCGGAAAAGTATTTTAACAATATTTTCGGTAATATTAGTAGATGCTATGCGAACAACCCTTTTTCTAGCCATATCAGCATTTCGTATCGAGTTTATTATCTCAGCAATAGTGTCTGTACCCATCATGAACTAAAATTATTGGTGTCTGCAAATTGGATATAATTAACATGTTTTTCTTTTTTTTTTTTATTGGTTTATGAATATTTTCAAGGTATATGCCTGAGACACAATCTACGAATTAATCTAGTTCTTAATCTATTTCTTTCAAATACCCCAATCACGATCTCATTTTATTTTATTTTATAATACCTCGGGAGCTAATGAAACTATTTTAGTAAAATTGAATTCTTTCAATTCCTCGGGGATTGCACCAATAATTCGACTTCCTTTTGGATTTCCTTTTTGATCAATCACAACTGCAGCATTGTCATCATATCGTATTATCATACCGCTGTCACGTTTAAGTTCTTTACAGGTACGGACAATTACAGCTCTGACTACTTCTGATTTTTCTAGGCGCATTTTTGGGACTGCTTCTTTGATCACAGCAACAATAACGTCACCAATATAAGCATAGCGACGATTACTAGCTCCTATGATTCGAATACACATCAATTCTCGAGCCCCGCTGTTATCCGCTACATTTAAATGGGTCTGATGTTGAATCATATCAATTTTTTAGTCTATTCTTCCAATGCAAAGGATAAAGAAAATAAAAGAAATATTGTTTGTCCAAAAAAAGAAACCTGCGGTTTCATCCCCGAGACTCATTTCTGTCGGTTCTACATTTTTATCCCGAAATAATTAATTGAGTTCGTATAGGCATTTTGGATGCTGCTAGTAAAATAGCTCTTCTGGCTCGATTTTCGGCTACTCCACCCATTTCA